GGATCCTATATGATAGGAAAAGAAAAAAAAAAACCAAACCTTGGTGGAAACGAATTTTTTAATTCGTTCAAAAACTAGCTACGTGTGCACTGCACGTAGCTAGTGTCAATACAGCACTAGTCCTTTTTTTTTCACTTTGATTTCTTTTTGATTTTGTCTAGCGTAGACTGTCTCTTGGCCCGTAGGTCCTGACACAAGGTTAGAATTCTAGCTCTTCCAGAGTGGTATCTCACTGACGGCTTGGCCCCCCGGAAGGGGGCCTTCTTCGCCCTCCACCTAAGCTGCGCAGGAAAGGCCTAAAGCCAATCCCAGGGAACAGTAAAGCTTCATAGGGTCTTTCTGTCCAGGTGCTTGTCAACGTTCATTTTATATTGACAATAGTGTATTGAATAAATAGAATTTCATTATGATAATTTTCAATTAAGTAAATCTATTTCTCTCCGAATTCTAATTCTAGATGGGGTTTGCAATCTCTTTATTTTTATTATGATTCATCTATACACTCGGGTTGCTAACTCAACGGTAGAGTACTCGGCTTTTAAGTGCGACTAGAATCTTTTACACATTTGGATGAAGCAACGAATTCATCCATACCATTGGTAGAGTTTGTAAGACCACGACTGATCCTGAAAGAGAAGAGAACGAATGGAAAAAACAGCATGTCGTATTAACGAATTAAGGAAGAACTCTAAGAGCACTTCATTCTTAATCCTTACCGGATCAATACAAAGTATTCTTTGAATTCTTATATTATATTTCAATATGGGTCGAGTGAATAAATGGATAGAGCCGCAAGGATCCAATTATAGAATATAGAAAACAAAAAGCAACGAGCTTCTCTTCTTAATTCGAATGATTTCCCGATCTAATTAGACGTTAGAAATATATTAGTACCTGATTCGGGAAAAGGTTCTCCCATAACCATAAAAATAAGTGGATTCTCCATTTCTTTATTTCTTTTTTTTTTTGAATCCTAATTATTAACTATCTCCACTCTTATTGAGTGGAGACGAATGTGTAGAAGAAACGGTATATTGATAAATAGAAGATAAATAGAATCAATTCTAAAATCAAAAGAGCGATCGGGTTGCAAAAATAAAGGATTTCTTATTATTTCAATATCCTAATTAAAGAACACAAACCTATTGGTTGGATGAAAAAAAAAGAGAATCCCTTGATAAGCTTATCTATCTTCAGGGTAGATATCATTTTATGACTATCTACCTTGTTTTGACTGTATCGCACTATGTATCATTTGATAGTCCAAGAAACCCTCGGTCTTTGGTTCAAATCTCATTTTCAATGGAAGAATTACAAGGATATTTCCAAATAGATAGATCTCGACGACAAGACTTCTTATATCCACTTCTATTTCAGGAGTCTATTTATGCGCTTGCTCATGATCATGGTTTAAATAGATCGATTCTTTCTGAACCTCTCGAAAATTTAGGTTATGACAATAAATCCAGTTCACTAATTTCAAAACGTTTAATTACTCGAATGTATCAACAGAAGCATTTGATTCTCTTTGATAATGATTTTAACCAAAATACATTTCGTGATCAGAATCAGAAGAAGCATTTTTATTCTAAAATGATATCAGAGGGTTTTTCACTCATTGTGGAAATTCCATTCCCTCTGCGATTAGTACCTTCCCTAGAAGCGAAAGAAATAGCAAAATCTCATAATTTACGATCAATTCATTCAACATTTCCCTTTTTAGAGGATAAATTATCACATTTAAATAATGCCTTAGATATACTAATACCCTACCCCATCCATTTGGAACTCTTGATTCAAACCCTTCGCTATTGGATACAGGATACCCCCGCTTTGCATTTATTACGATTCTTTCTCTACGAGTCTCAGAATTCGAATAATCTGATTACTCAAAAAAAAATCGATATTTCGCATTTTTCAAATCAGAATCAAAGATTTTTCTTGTTCCTATATAATATTCATATATATGAATGCGAATCCATATTCGTTTTTCTCCGTAAACAATCTGTTCATTTACGATCAAGATCGTATAGAGCCCTTCTTGAGCGAACACATTTTTATCGAAAAATAGACAAGTTTTTCTTCATTTTTCATAAAAATTTTCAGACCACCTTATGGTTGTTCAAGGATCCTTTCATGAATTATGTCAGATATCAAGGAAAAGCCATTCTGGCTTCAAAAGGAACACCTCTTCTGATAAAAAAATGGAAGTATTACCTTGTCAATTTTTGTCAAGGTTATTTTGACTTGTGGCCTCAACCAGATAGAATTCAAATAAACCAATTCTCCAAGCACTCCCTCGATTTTCTGGGCCATCTTTCAAGTTTACGGCTAAAGCCTTGTGTGGTAAGGAGTCAAATGTTAGAAAATTCATTTATTATAGATGTTTCTATTAATAAGTTTGATACTATAGTCCCCACAATTCCTTTGATAGGAGCATTGGCTAAAGCGAAATTTTGTAACGTATCGGGGCATCCTATTAGTAAGCCGGCTTGGACAG